TAAAATTAAACTATTAAGTAATAATAAAAGTAATAAAAAAAATTAACAAAAAAATTGATACATATGATAAATAGAAAAAAAGATAAGAAGAGATGCGCCCGCCCCCTACATATTTGATAGCTTCTCCTACAAAGAAACTAATAAGACCAACCCCATTCGTAATTACATCAATTACTCGTCGATCAAAAAAATGAGTTAATTCAGCCAATCCCCTTGTTCCCCCAATTAAGAATCTTGTATAAAAAGAATCTATGTAAGCACGATTATATGACCAACCATATATGCTGTTTATAATTTTTTCCCAAAGAATTCTCCTAGAACCTTTTTTAACAACGGAATTAATTAAATCAAAATTAAGTAAAGAGGAATAAGGAGCTTTATATAAAAAGGACGCTATAAATATTCCTAAATAAGCTATACTGACTGAAAAAATTGCATCTTTGGAAAATTCATACCAATCTATCAAATTAGTCGACTTTTGATGCAAAAGGGTTAGACATGGAGTTAACCATTTCGATAATATATCAACATCCACCCCCTCTTGATTGAAAGGAATTCCTATAGACCCAACGAACAAAGTAAATAGGCCCAATACAAGTAGAGGGAATAAGATAGTATTGTCTGATTCATAAGGATAGGAATCGAGTTTTTTATTCTCAAAATGAGCAATAGTAAGAAAGGGCCCTGCCATATTTCTACCATTATCAGCAATTCGATATGTTCGTTTTGAAAAAAAGGAAGAACTTTCATTATTCCTCATTGCTAATAAACGAACATTTTGGTTAGTTCTTTTTGAAACTCCTTTACCCCATAGAGATATTGAATAGAAAGGGATTTTTTGTTTGCCACTATAATTTTGAAAATGAACATTTAAATGTCCCTCAAAGGTAAGTAAATAGATCCGAAACATATAAAATGAAGTTAATCCGGCAGTAACCCAGGCTATTATTGCGAAAATCGTCGAATACAACCAAGTATCATTAAGAATTTCATCTTTGGACCAAAAACAAGCCAAAGGAGGAATACCACAAAGCGAAAGCGTACCTAATAAAAAAGTATTTTTGGTAATTGGTACATGTTTTCTTAAACCTCCCATAAGAACCATATTCTGACTTTTATAGGGGGAATAGCCAACAATCGTTTCCATTGAATGAATAACGGATCCGGATCCTAAAAATAACAATGCTTTGGAATAGGCATGAGTAATCAAATGAAATAAAGCACTTCGATAAGACCCCATACCTAGAGCTAACATCATATAACCCAATTGAGACATCGTGGAATAAGCTAAACCCCTCTTAATGTCTTTTTGGGCAAGAGCTAAAGTGGCTCCTAATAACACTGTTATTATTGCTATCAACGAGATTAAATTCATTATGGAAGGTATAACTATGAAAAGAGGAAGAAACCGAGCTACAAGAAAAATTCCCGCCGCTACCATAGTAGCAGCGTGTATAAGAGCGGAAATCGGAGTAGGCCCTTCCATAGCATCAGGCAACCATACATGAAGGGGAAATTGTGCAGATTTAGCAACGGCACCGGTAAATAATAGACCAGCACACAAAGTAACAAATAAAAAATTGACCTCGTTATTATAAATTAAGTTATTGAATATTTCGAATAAATCCTGAAATTCGAAGCTACCTGTTATCCAATAAAAACCTAAAATTCCTAATAATAAGCCAAAATCTCCTACACGATTTGTTACAAAAGCTTTTTCACAAGCATTTGCTGCAAGAGGTCGTGTGAACCAAAACCCTATTAATAGATAGGAACACATCCCAACCAATTCCCAAAAAATATAAATTTGTATCAAATTTGAACTAGTAACTAATCCTAACATGGAAGTACTGAAAAAACTCATATAAGCAAAAAATCTCAAATATGCTTGATCATGGGCCATATAATTATCACTATAAATAAGAACCAAAATTCCAACGGTAGTGATTAATATTGACATAATAGAAGTAAGTGGATCTATAAAATAGCCGAATTCTAAAGAAAAATCGTTATTAATGATCCAAGACCATACATATTGATAGACAGAATTGCTATTTATTTGCTGAATAGACAGATTGATTGAAAAAATCATGACTATACTTAACAATAAAACACTTTGAAAAGACCACATACGACGAAAATTTTTTGTTGCCGTCGGAAAAAGAAGAAGCCCCACCCCTATTAATATAGGAACGGGAAGTGCAATGAAAGGTATGAGCCACCCGTATTGATATGTCTGTTGCATAAAAAGCTTTTTGAATTCTTAATTTACTAATTTATTGTTTCGGATCTTACCTCTTTGAAAGGAGTCAATAAAAGTCAAGATATGGACTAAGTTAAACTAATTTAAATAGAATTTTACAAGCTTTTCTTCTTACTTTACTTATTATTTTATAATTTAAATTTTCTTTTTATTTATTTTTTTTTAAATCCTTCAAATATTCAATTCAAATCAAGAAGTTACATTTGGTCAAATGATATAAAACAGAGTAATTCCTAATTTTTTTTTTCGAATTTGAAAATTCAACCTACCACTTCCCCAAGTTTGACCAGTTAAAAAAAAAAAAGAAATGGAAATGGAAGGTTGGATTCTTTTTTTTTTTATTATTTTGATTCTTAAAGTTGATTATTAAGGTCAAACTCAATAAATTCGATTTCTATGGCACAGCGGATTCTATAGATATAGACTTCAATTTAATGAGAAAGAATATCAAATAAAGATACTAATAAATCTAATGAATAACAACTCTTTTACGGTTATTCTTTATTCTTTATTCTTTTATTCTATGGAATAAAAAAGGTTGAAAAAATCATATATCTTTGCCTTTCTCTATTTCTAGTATTTCGAGTACTAGAAATATTATTTTATTGATGCGATTTTCATATATCTTTCCCCCTTTTAGCTTTCTTTTTTCTTCAGAAAAAAATAGTAATTCAAGAATAAATAGGAAAGGAAAGATTGGTTTTGACCAATAGATGTCTTTCACATCCAACTAGAATAATAAGTAATCCTTTGTATTTTAAATGGCCGTTCCAAAAAAACGTATTTCTACATCAAAAAAACGTATTAGGAAAAATATTTGGAAAAGGGAGGCATATTGGACAGCGTTAAAAGCTTTTTCGTTAGGGAAATCTCTTTCTACAGGGAATTCCAAAAGTTTTTTTGTGCAGCAAACAAAAAACAAAAACAAATAAGTAATCAAAAATTTGAATAATCTGAATCGACTCGAAATAAGAAATGGCACTCAGTTCACTCTTGTATATTTTAAAAAACAACAATTCCATTTTTTACTGAATTCTCAAAATACTAATACTTTCTTTGTTGACAAAGGCATAAATACAATATACAATATAAAAAGGGGTTTACCCTTCTGTAGATTTTCTCATTTCCAAGATGGGGAGGTTTTTCCCCATCGATCTATTTGTTACAGTTACGGTAATAAAATTTTGGATTTTGATCTCACTTTCTCTATCTAGAAAAGAGGGGGTATAAGATTTTGAATTCATTTTTGAATATTAATTTTTGAATTTGAATTTCATCTAATAGATTCCATTTCACTTTACTTACTTTTGATTTTATATTTCTGTTTTATAATTCTATGAATTACTATTACTATTTTTATAATTCTATGAATTACTATTACTATATAGAATAGATTCTCCATATATTTCCTGTTAGCAACCCAATCAAATCAAGACTTTAGTGAGAATATTCTGTATGAATAATGTGTCAATTTTCAGTGCCTTCGTCTTTCTATTTTATGTTCATTGATAAAATCAAATGCATTATTCAATTTCTGCAATTCAATAAATGGGAAGGGGTTCATTAAAAATGAAAACAAAAACATTTTTTTGAGTTCTATCTCTTCATTGACTGGTAACACTTTCTAGTTACAAGAGTTCAATTCTAGGAGAGCATCAAATTAAAATACACAAAAACCGCTAAGACCCTAAACTAAAGTTCGAATCCTTATTATTTATTGTATTGTATTATTATTGTAATTGTATTATTTTGATTGTATTGTTTTGAATTTTGTTGAGTAATTTGACACTTTTCTGACAAAGAAAATAAAAATATTACACTGAATTGACTTCTTCAATCTCGACGATTGTTTATTCGTAAGCTATTCTAAGTTCAAGACAAGCCGCTATGGTGAAATTGGTAAACACGCTGCTCTTAGGAAGCAGTGCTAGAGCGTCTCGGTTCGAGTCCGAGTGGCGGCATGTCATCTTCTAAAAAAAAGAAATAGATCCTATAATGAATTCAACTCCCGATTTCCATTTAAGAGACTCGACTCTTCTTTTTTTATGACATTTTCAACCTTAGAACATATATTAACTCATATTTCCCTTTCCATTGTTTCAATCGTAATTACAATTCGTTTGATAACCTTTTTTTTCGTAGATGAAATCGTACAACTATATGATTCGTTCGAAAAAGGCCTAATAGTTAGTTTTTTCTGTATAACAGGATTATTAGTTACACGTTGGATTTATTCGGGTCATTTTCCACTAAGTGATTTATATGAATCATTAATCTTCCTTTCATGGAGTTTCTCCCTTATTCATATAGTTCCGTATTTCAAAAAAAATAAAAATTATTTAAGCATAATAACCGGCTCAAGTGCTATTTTTACCCAAGGCTTTGCTACTTCCGGGCTTTTAACTCAAATACACCAATCTTCAATATTAGTACCTGCTCTTCAATCCGAGTGGTTAATAATGCATGTAACTATGATGATATTGGGCTATGCGTCCCTTTTATGCGGATCATTATTATCAATAGCACTTGTAATCATTACATTTCGAAAAAACAGAAAGATTTTTTGTAAAAGTAATCTTTTATTAAAAGAGTCATTTTTCGTTGGTGAAATTGAATACATAAATAGAAGAAGCAATCTTATTTCTTTTTTTTCGGATAAGAATTATTACAAATCTCAATTAATTCAACAATTGGATTATTGGAGTTATCGAGTTATTAGTCTAGGATTTTTATTTTTAACCATAGGTATTCTTTCGGGAGCAGTATGGGCTAACGAAGCGTGGGGATCGTATTGGAATTGGGATCCAAAGGAAACTTGGGCATTTATTACTTGGATCGTATTTGCGGTTTATTTACATACTCGAACAAATATAAACCTGCAAGGTGCAAATTCGGCAATTGTAGCGTCTATAGGCTTTCTTATAATTTGGATATGCTATTTTGGGGTTAATCTATTAGGACTAGGGCTACATAGTTATGGTTCGTTTACATTAACATCTAATTGAATTCAAGAAAAGATCTTACGAACACAACACATTAGGGTACATATAAAAAAATTTTGTGTGAACCGGCACGAACCATGCGAATGAATACAATATTTGATTTGCGCGGTTCGTGCCCATATCCCATATGGGGTTCAAATTCATTTTTTTTTAACTTTACTTCTAAAATTACGAGAAGAAAAAGCTCTCTTTTTTCATTGTACAACTTTTTCATTCTAAAACGAAAGGCTTTAAAATAATAGTCCTTTTATTTGATTAAAACTATTTTGAAAAAGAATTAGATAGGATAACTTCGACCTTGTCAACCGATAGCGAAAGAACGAAATCTGGGTACATACCAATACCTAGTACGGGTAAAAAGAGAGAAATCGAAAGAAATAACTCTCGCGGTCCAGAATCAAAAAAAGAAGAGTTTGGAACGTTAAAAAGTTTATATCCATAGAACATCTGACGTGACATAGATAATGAATAAATAGGAGTTAATATCATTCCAATTGCCATTACAAAAGTAATTAGTATTTTTGGCATTAAAAAATATTTATGGCTGGTAATTATTCCAAAAAATACTATCAATTCAGCAACAAAGCCACTCATACCCGGTAATGCAAGAGAAGCCAGCGAAAAACTATTAAACATCGTGAATATTTTTGGCATTGTGATAGCTATTCCGCCCATTTCGTCAAGATACACAAGACGTGTTCTATCATAAGTTGTCCCTGCCAAGAAAAAAAGCGCAGCACCAATGAATCCATGAGAGATTATTTGTAAAAGAGCTCCATTGAGTCCTGTATCAGTTATAGAACCAATTCCTATCATTATGAAACCCATATGAGATACAGAAGAATAGGCTATTCTTTTTTTTAAATTCCGTTGGCCAAGAGATGTTGAAGCTGCATAGATTATTTGGATTGTGCCTACTATCACTAACCAAGGGGAAAATAGATAATGGGCGTGAGATAATAATTCTGTATTGATCCGAACCAATCCATACGCTCCCATTTTTAATAGGATTCCGGCTAGAAGCATACAAGTACTGTAATGTGCTTCTCCGTGGGTATCTGGTAACCAAGTATGTAGGGGTATAATCGGCGATTTGACAGCAAAAGCAATAAAAAATCCAATGTAAAATATTATTTCTAACGCCACAGGATACGACTGATTAGCTGATGTTTCAAAATTTAATCTTGGTTCATTAGAACCATATAAACCTATACCTAGAACTCCCAGTAAGAGAAAAATCGAGCCCCCTGCCGTGTACAAAATAAATTTTGTAGCCGAGTACAGACGTTTCTTTCCTCCCCACATGGATAGAAGTAGATAAACGGGAATTAATTCTAACTCCCACATGATGAAAAAAAGTAAAAGGTCGTGAGAAGAAAATGATCCTATTTGACCACTGTACATTGCTAACATCAGGAAATGAAATAATCGAGAATCCCGAGTAACAGGCCAAGCCGATAAAGTAGCTAAGGTGGTGACGAATCCCGTTAGTAAAATGGGTCCTATAGAAAGTCCATCTATTCCCAATCTCCAATGGAAATCAAAAAAAGAGATCCATTTATAATCCTCCAATAGTTGGATTAATGGATCATCTGGTTGGAAATGATAAGAAAATGTATAGACCATTAGAAGGAGTTCTAAAATACATATACATATCGTATACCACCGAATGACCCTATTTCCCCTCTGGGGAAGAAAGAAAATTAAGGAACCGGCAGATATTGGCAAAACGACAATTATTGTTAACCAAGGAAAAAAATTCGTGGTAAAGACAAGATACACTTGGACCAGAAAAACCCGTACTCAAGATATTTTGATTTTTGAGCACGGGTCTTGTCGGTAAAAAAAATAAAATGGATTCAAGTAGAGTTTGTTGGAACGTATCAATAAGCTAGACCCATACTGCGAGTTGTTTCAACCCCTAAATAAACCCGAACACTCAAGAAATCCGTTGGACAGGCGGATTCACATCTTTTACAACCAACGCAGTCTTCCGTTCTTGGAGCAGAAGCAATTTGTTTAGCTTTACATCCGTCCCAAGGTATCATTTCTAATACATCGGTCGGGCAGGCTCGGACACATTGAGTACATCCTATACATGTATCATAAATCTTTACTGAATGTGACATTAGATCTATAGATTTTTGAACGTCATAAATTTTCGACCTAGTAAGCTTATAAACAAATCTTATATTTAGATACCAGATGAATCAACAAGTTATCAGAATTTTTCTAATCAAATTACTTCTGGCCTGGTTTATTATCAAGGGAAGGACCAAAATACTTTGATTTCTTATGTTTTTGCAGACAAGATTATACCTTAACATGCTAATTCGAATTTCTTTAGGAATATTCGAATTCCTATGATTACTACTACTTATTCAACAAATTCGATTGGTTAATACGAGTTGATTTTCGATTACGATAAATTGATGAAACAATAGCCAGTCCAACGGCTGCTTCAGCGGCTGCAATAGCTATAACAAAAATTGAGAAAATATCTCCCTTTACTTGACGATTATCAAAAAAATCCGAAAATGTTACAAAATTGATATTAACTGCATTCAATATAAGTTCAAGACACATAAGGGCTCTAACCATATTTCGACTTGTGATCAATCCATAGGTACCGATAGAAAATAAATAGGCACTCAAAACAAGTACATGTTCGAGCATCATTAAGCAACTCCTTATCAATCTCATTCATTTTAATCTAAATAACAATTCAACCGATTCGATTGAATCACATATAACAAGCATGGAATATTTTAATTTCTTATTTTTTATTGACGAGCTACAGCAATTGCCCCTATTAAAGCAACTAAAAGAATTATTGAAACGAGTTCAAATGGAAGAAAAAAATCTGTTGATAAATGAATTCCAATTTGTTGACTATTGCTTATCAAATCTTGTTCTAGAATCTGGTTTGATTTTGTAGTCCAAATAATCCCATACCATGACGTATCTGGAATAGTAGTAATTAGTGAAATAAAAAGACTTGCACAAATCATCGAAGTAACCCCATCCCCAACAGTCCAAAGATGAGAATCTTTGTAATATTCTGAATCATTCATGAACATCACAGCAAAAATAATTAAAACATTTATAGCCCCTACGTAAATAAGTAGTTGCGCAGCAGCTACAAAGTAGGAACTCAATAGAATATAAAATAAGGATATACAAACAAGAACCAATCCTAACGAAAAGGCAGAATAAATTGGATTGGGAAGTAATACCACTCCTAGACCTCCTAAGATCAGACCCGATCCCAGAAAGACTAAAAGAAAATCATGTATTGGCCCAGGTAAATCCATTAAAAAAAAAATATATATATATAAATCGAAATATTTCATGACTTTATTGATCTGACCAGGAAAAAGAAGGAACTCTATTTTTTTATGTTTATGATACTTCTTAATTTTAGCTTAATTAAATAAAATTAAATAAATGAAATTTGAATAAGTGCGGGTTGATGTATATAGTGTTATTGGAGCCCTATCGTTCAATATCAATATCTGCAAGAATCCTTTGAAAATATAGATTTTCAAATCATTACTCTAATATAGAAATCCTAATATATAAATAGATTTTGAATCCAAATTAAATAACAAGTTTAAATAACTTTTGGATTGATCAAGGAAAGCCTTATTCTTTTAGATACAAACTAAACCTTAATTTTTTTAATTTAGAATTGAATTTTAATTGGGAATTTTTTTGAATCGAGAGATTTAGCTATTTTTTATTTGAGTATTTGAGGCGAATTCGAAATTGTTCGAATTGTGTAATCATCAATTACTGACGTTGGTAACCGACCCAAAGCAATTTGATTATAATTCAATTCGTGACGATCATAAGTCGAAAGTTCATATTCTTCAGTCATTGATAAACAATTTGTTGGACAATACTCAACGCAATTACCACAAAATATACAGATTCCAAAATCGATACTGTAATTAAACAATCGTTTCTTTCGAATATCACTTTCCACTTTCCAATCTACAACGGGTAGATCTATAGGACATACACGAACGCATACTTCACAAGCAATGCATTTATCAAATTCAAAGTGGATTCGGCCTCGGAAACGTTCTGATGTGATTAGTTTTTCGTAGGGGTATTGAATAGTTATAGGTAAACGATTTGCGTGAGACAGGGTAATCGTGAAACCTTGGCCGATGTACCTGGCAGCTCGTATTGTTTGTTGACCATAATTCATGAACTCAGTTACCATAGGGAACATATCGTGAATATGTAAAATTGTAGGCTTGTTTCTTTCTCTTGTTTGAGATAAGTGGTGAATATAGAATATTGGAATCCTTTACAGTGAAAGAAGTTGGGACGAAGTTGTTAATAATAGATTACCCAGAGAAATAGGTAAAAGAAATTTCCATCCAAAATTTAATAGCTGGTCCATTCTCAGCCTTGGTAAAGTCCACCTTGTTGCAATAGAAATGAACAAGAACAAATAAGTTTTAGCTAATGTAATAAAGATGCTGATTATTGTCTTACCTACTTTAGTTATATTTATGTCAAAAATTTTAGGAACGAATATGTACGGAATAGAAAAATTCCAACCTCCTAAGTAAAGAACTGTTACAAATAATGAAGAAACTAGTAAATTCAGATATGAAGCAACGTAAAATAAACCAAATTTGATACCTGAATATTCGGTTTGATAACCTGCTACTAATTCTTCTTCTGCTTCCGGTAAATCAAAAGGTAATCTCTCACACTC